AAATAGAAATAAATATGGATGGATTCTCTCTATATTCTATATTCTCTATAGAGATAGAATTCTATAGAGAATATAGAATATAGAGAATAAAATAAGAAATTAGAATAGAAAAAAAGAAAATAATAAACAGAGTGTTCTTATTCAAAACGCCCTGTGATCTTCAACCAATTCTGTGCTTCAATATAATTACCTGGGGTAAGTGCTATAGCTTGTTTCCAATATTCAGCAGCTTGATCAAACCAAGATTCCGCTATTTCAGAATCTCCCTGTCGAATGGCCTGTTCTCCGCGGTCGGAATAGGTGCGTAAATTCCTTCCCTTAGAACCGTACTTGAGAGTTTCCTGACTCATACGGCTCAACAGTCAATTCTTTTGATCTTCCATTTTTTTCTGGAGTTAACCACAAGAAAAGAGGTTAATTACATGAGTTTCAAACTTGAATTTGGATTAATAAAGAATTTAATCCTTTTTTTTAGTTTTATCTTTTTTCCTACCTTCAGAAGAATAAAGCATAGCTTTGGTTCTCACACCAAAGTAAGATAGAAAATGCATCTTTTTCCATTTTATACCGATCGGTGTTCCATTCCAAATCGACTTCCTGGAGATGATGATGCAATTGGATTGACTTATACAATTTTTTCAAGAAGAATAAAGCATCGGCATTTACACTCTTATTAGAATCTTCTGAAAGGTAACTATCTCGATTTCATATATCATATACTTTCATATATGATATATCTATTTCTATAGAATCTTTGAGAAAGACTTTTCTTCATAAGAAAAGACTTACTATCTTTGGGATCTGATACTACACCGCTGCTCAAAAGCTTAGGGGATCAACTTTATTACATAAGTGGATTCCTAACTCTTCTATCATGAGATAAGTAAGCAGTTCTTGTTGTATTGGCCAAAAACCTTGTTAATTGATCTTTACGGTGCTTCCTCTATCAATTAGATCTTTTATCCATAGAAAAAAAAGTATCTAGGCATATATATTTCTTCATATTTCGATTTCTATGAAGTTTGTTTCTTTGCTACAGCTGATAAAAATCGTTGTTTCGAACGATATATATGTAGAAAGCCCATTTTTTTTTCTAGTATTTATAAGTATTAGCGGATTTGCTCGTTCTTTTCTTTTTTCTTTCTATAGTGGAGATAGTCGCACGTAATGACAGATCACGGCCATATTGTTAAAAGCTTGAGGTAAGAACGGGTTTCGTTCGAGTGCTCGAAAATAGTATTCCAAAGCTTTCGTATGTTCTCCGTTACTTGTGTGGATAAGGCCTATGTTATAAAGTATATAACTTCGATCATAGGGATCAATTTCCAGTCGCATAGCCTCATAATAATTCTGTAAAGCTTCCGCATAATTTCCTTCCGATTGAGCCGACATCCGTTACGGTCGTCATTCGGTTCAAAGAATCTCCGTTCCAGAACCGTACGTGAGATTTTCATCTCATACGGCTCCTCCTTTCTGTGTATAATGATAAACATAGAATCAAAAAAGATTGCAATATTCTCATTATCAACTGAGCGGGACTAGTGTTTTTACACGAAATCTCTAGCCAACCTTCCTGTAAAGGATCTTTTTTCTTAAGATCAAGTATGTTATTACTGGATAAATAGTCACTTCAACAATTTCTTTGTCCTCAACGCCGCTAAATTTCCCGGAATTAGTCACTTCAACAGTCTTCGATGGTTATATGGGTATCCAAAATACGAACGAGATGGATGTTTATTGTCCCAACCATTCTTGTTAGTCCCGATCCCGATAAGAAAGGAAGGGTTTTTTTTACAAAGTTTTCTCGTGTTGTTGATTCCTAAGCGTAGTGCTTCTTCCCCCATGCCGCCCATTGGTACTAGTGGAGTAGGATTGACCTAACCCCATAGGTATAGGTATAACCTTTCGCTTAATACTATAAACCAAAAATTGAAGCATATGAGGCTGCATTAATCGGGGATACACGACAGAAGGAATTAATCGTTTTATTTCCAAACTTCACCTTCAGCAAGCGTAGGTTTTTTTCAAAATTTTTTTCTTTCTCTCTGAAGAATGTATCTTTCTCCTAAGACTGAGATCGGTAAAAAAAAAGATAATCAAATCGCACCATCTCTGTAATAAGTGAATGCCTCTTTTTCTCCTGAAGTTGTCGGAATTATTCGTAATAAGATATTGGCTACAATGGAAAAGGTCTTATCAATAAAATTTCCATTTATCCGAGATCTAGGCATAGGTAGCAATCCATTCTATAATTTCATTTTTTATCGCGTGAGAAAATAATCCCCCAAACAAAGGAATTGTACAATACAGTACGAAATAACGTAAAAACGGACTTCTTAATCAAATTACTTTATCCTACGGCCAGCCAGCCTCGAAGGGTGGGTTTTTTTTTGATAAAACCTTTTCTTTCTATTTTTATAGTTCCAATTGATTGTGTGCGCCCACCCAAATGGAATATGAATGACTCACTATTCACTCGGTTTCTGGGCATAATCATTAT